TGGGATCCGTAGTGGGTGAGAAAATAACCCGATTGATTGAGTACGCTACTAATCAATCTCTACCTCTTATTATAGTGTGCGCTTCGGGGGGGGCACGCATGCAAGAAGGAAGTTTGAGCTTGATGCAAATGGCTAAAATCTCTTCTGCTTTATATCATTTTCAAACAAATCAAAAGTTATTTTATGTATCAATCCTTACGTCTCCTACTACTGGTGGGGTGACAGCCAGTTTTGGTATGTTGGGGGATATCATTGTTGCCGAACCCAATGCCTATATTGCATTTGCGGGTAAAAGGGTAATTGAAGAAACATTGAAGAAAGAAGTGCCTGAAGGTTCACAAGAGACGGAATATTTATTCGATAAGGGGTTATTCGATCTAGTTGTACCACGAAATACTTTAAAAAGCGTTTTGGATGAGTTATTTCAGGCCCATGGTTTCTTTCCTTTGAATCAAAATTCAATCGAGTAGAACAGAACATTAAGTTCAATTCTTTTTTTTGTTTTTTTAGCAAACAAAAACAATTAGTTTATTGGACTCCGAGTAAAAATTAGACAAATGGAATTTTCTTTGTTGACATAAGAATCTCTTTGTAGATTCTAGAACGAATCAAAAGTTGCGGATAACTTTTTTGATTCTTTATTTAGTTCTATTGGCTTACTAATTTAATTAAATAGCCTCTGTCAACAAGATAAAAGAATCAATTCTTCTTTTCGTGAAATTTGGCAAATAAAACGAATTTCCTCCTCCCGCCTTACGTATTGATATATAATTCAAATAGAGAAAGATAGACATAGATTTTTCTATCTTTCTCTCTCTCTCGAAAATCTCATTTTGACTAAGAATTCCTGTTGGGTCGGATTCTAACGAATCTTTCGAGAATTTGTAAGAAACTTCAAAAAAATTGAAGTTAGGAGACAAGAGCAAAAGACGAGAAAAAAGAAAGAATAATAAGAAAGGTGATTCTCATACATATTTGTGATGTAGAAAGATGAATAAGTCTAGTATATACTCTCTTAGATAGATACGGGAATCTATACCAATTCAAATTCCCATTTCATAAATACTAATTACTAAATGAAATTCTTAAGAATTTCATAATTCCAATTCTTAATTATAATTATTATAAGATATCTTTCTAAATAATAATAACAGGTACAAATAGTAAATCGAGGTATCCATTCTATGACAACTTTCAACCTTCCCTCTGTTTTTGTGCCTTTAGTGGGCCTAGTATTTCCGGCAATTGCAATGGCTTCTTTATCTCTTCATATTCAAAAAAATAAGATTGTTTAGATCCGGTAGGACCCAACCTCATCCATTTTTTTAACTTAGACTCGTATCATAACACAGATATCTATTTATTTTTTAACTTAGACTCGTATCATAACACAGATATCTATTTAGTAGAATAGGGTGTAACATATGGCTTCCATCGAAGATTAAAATGAAAGGAAAAACTCTTATGCCTGCAGAAAGATGATGTATGGGTAAATGAATTCTAGTTATTTTCAAAAAGATCAGGATTGGCAGACGGCCAAAATCAAAAGTCGGCGTATCTATATGTATGTCGATATCTATAGTGGGATCATACGAGATAGGGAAGGGGTATGTTATTATTTTATTTTAGATCTAACCAATTTGATGAATTACTCCTAAAGGTTCACATCAACCTAGTGCTAGTTGATGAGAGTTACTTCGGAAACAAAAAGAGTCAAGTCAAATGAATTTGGGGTATTCTCTCAATTCCAATAAAATGCAACCGGATCAAGTATGAGTTGTCGATCAGAACATATATGGATAGAATCTATAACGGGGTCTCGAAAAACAAGTAATTTCTGCTGGGCCATTATCCTTTTTTTAGGTTCATTAGGATTCTTATTGGTTGGAACTTCCAGTTATTTTGGTAGAAATTTCACATCTTTATTTCCGTCTCAGCAAATCATTTTTTTTCCACAAGGGCTCGTGATGTCTTTCTATGGGATTGCAGGTCTCTTTATTAGTTCCTATTTGTGGTGTACAATTTCCTGGAATGTAGGTAGTGGTTATGATCGATTCGATAGAAAAGAAGGAATAGTGTGTATTTTTCGTTGGGGATTTCCTGGAAAAAATCGTCGCATCTGCCTCCGATTCCTTCTAAAAAATATTCAGTCAATTAGAATAGAAGTGAAAGAGGGTATTTATGCTCGTCGTGTCCTTTATATGGACATCAGAGGCCAGGGGGCTATTCCTTTGACCCGTACTGATGAGAATTTGACCCCACGGGAAATTGAACAAAAAGCTGCTGAGTTGGCCTATTTCTTGCGTGTACCAATTGAAGTATTTTGAGAAATGGGCTGATGAACGCTTTCTTAGGAGGAGGGAAAAACTCAAAAATCCTCTTTTTTTCTCTAACATAACTTAACTGAAGTTTCTTCAGAACGATCATTTGAGCCAAAGCAGACGTACACATAAAAGACTATAAAACCCTTTCTGGTCTTTTATGTGTATTGAAACCTACA